TGGAAGTAACCCTGATCCCATTGATAACGAGTGGGACCAAATAATTCGATGGGGGTAGTTGCTGAACCATACCACATAGTTCCAGCAACTACAAAAGCTGCAAAAAAGACAGCCGCGATACTACTGGAGAGTACGGTTTCAATATTTCCCATACGTAATCCTTTGTATAGACGTTGTGGCGGTCGAACGCTAAGATGGAATAGACCCGCTAATATGCCCAATGTACCGGCTGCAATATGATGAGAAGCTATTCCTCCCGGAACAAAAGGATCAAAACCCTCCACGCCCCACGCCGGATTTACAGGTTGTACTTTTCCCGTTAGTCCGTAAGGATCAGACACCCATATTCCAGGACCATACAGGCCTGTTACATGAAATGCACCAAAACCAAAGCAAGCCACCCCGGAGAGAAATAAATGAATTCCAAAGATCTTGGGCAAATCCAAAGAAGGTTTTCCTGTACGTTCATCAGAAAATATTTCTAGATCCCAATAGACCCAATGCCAGATAGCTGCCAAAAAGCATAAGCCAGAAAATAAAATATGTGCCCCAGCTACACCTTCGTAACTCCAAACCCCTGTATTCGTTACAGTCCCTCCTGTGATACTCCAACCCCCCCACGAATTGGTTATTCCTAAACGAGTCATGAAGGGTATAACGAACATACCTTGTCTCCACATTGGATCAAGAACGGGGTCAGAAGGATCAAAAACTGCTAATTCATAGAGAGCCATCGAACCCGCCCAACCAGCAACCAGAGCTGTATGCATTATATGAACGGAAAGCAACCGGCCGGGATCATTCAATACAACGGTATGAACACGATACCAAGGCAAACCCATGGAAAATACCCCTTTATCAAAGAAAAATAAACACTACGTAACTTTATTGCATTGGAATATACTATGACTATGCTGCGGACTTCCCCTGTTCAGTGGATTATTTCCTAACAAGGGTTATTTATTCTATATTCTATTGTGTTCCAAATAATGGAAGAATTCTGTTCGTAAGAACAAAGAGAAGCAGATTTATTCTATACTCGATAAGTACCAATACGCAATGGTGGATTGATACCACTTTCTATGAGTAAATGCGTTTATCATTCGAAAGGCCTGCTCGTAAAAAATTTCCTTTATTTTTTTTCTTTCTTTCTGAATTTTGCTAATCTATGGATAAAATAAATACGATAAAGACAATATTCTAAAGACAATAAAACCACATTATTACGTTTCCACATCAAAGTGAAATATAGGATTTAGTTCTTTTTTCTTTCAATTTATGCCTATTGGTGTTCCAAAAGTACCTTTCCGAAGTCCTGGAGAGGAAGATGCATCTTGGGTTGACGTATAGTGCGACTTGTGAGATATATTGGGTCATATGGGATTTCCCCGTTCTCTCCCCCGATCGAGATATCCTCTGTTTCGCCCAAGAAGTATAAATGGAATCATCCATAAATTGGAGCGTGAAGTGCAATTAGATGCATTGTTTGGAGGAATTCATAGTACTATTATCAATTCGAATAATTTATGGTTTACTTTGATTGGACTAAAAAAATGAAGTATCCAGGCTCCGTTTAGAAAAAACCCAATTGGTAATATATCTAGGATTACTACGTGTATCCTAAACGATTCCTGTTTGTTATTTGGAAAGTCATACCAAAAAGAAATGGTGGTGAGAAGATTTGTCCTATATGTGCAAATCAAAACGGGGTGAATCTTTACCCGGAGTAGAGCATAAACCTAAAAAGATGAAAGAGACCCATTCAGGAACAAGAAAATACCATCGTGATTTGGATTTAATCTCGATGAAACAATACATCAATGAAAAGTGAATTCGATAAGTTTTTCTATTATATAATAAAGAAGAAAAAAATGCGTCTTTATTGAAAAATCGAAGAAAAAGCCCTTAATCTATACATTGATTCTTTTTTTTTCGCTATTTTTTTTGAACCGTATGCACCAAAAGATGCATGTACGGTTCCTAAGGGATACAATTTTGCCCTACTCAACCGACTTTATCGAGAAAGATTACTTTTTTTAGGCCAAGAAGTTGATAGCGAGATCTCGAATCAACTTATCGGTCTTATGGTATATCTCAGTATCGAGGATGATACCAAAGATCTGTATTTGTTTATAAACTCTCCTGGCGGATGGGTAATACCCGGAGTCGCTATTTATGATACTATGCAATTTGTGCGACCAGAGGTCCATACAATATGCATGGGATTAGCCGCGTCAATGGGATCTTTTATCCTGGTTGGAGGAGAAATTACCAAACGTCTAGCATTCCCTCACGCTTGGCGCCAATGGGGTTTTTTATTTGAGCGAAAAAGTAAAACTATGCCTTCGCCATATGAATATTAAGTAATAATAGCATGGCACTTCGAATTCGATATAAAAAATTTTTGCATTGTTTTTTTTCAAAAGATTCGATTATGTATCGAGAGAGTAGTATGAGATAAAAGATATTTCCGATTTTCTCTTATCTATCGGAAGTCCAATTCAGCGTTACAAACTTGGTTGTTTTCACACCGAAAGTCTCTTAACAATTTTTAAGTTATAAAAAAAAGAGTGCAAAAAAAAAACCAAATTTTTCCCTTTTTGGTTGGATCAAAAAGAAACTTTGGGATTGCTGAATCAAAGAAAAAAAATCCATTTTCAAATAGAAAAGCAACGGAGCCATCATAGTATTTTTGAACTCCTCCAAAAGGAAGGGTGGCAATTTGACCATTTACCCTCCTGGGGCTGATAGATTCTATTTTTATCTGGAAAGTAAGGGTCAATTTGATTGTATAGCCGTATGCAATGCACAAAAGATGATGCCCGTACGGTTGTTCAATTCTATCTTTTTTCCTATTATTCTTGATCTTCCTTTTCTGTCCCTTTCATCACATCAGATAGAGAAACCTTCTATCATCAGGGTAATGATCCATCAACCCGCGAGTTCTTTTTATGAGGCGCAGACGGGAGAATTTATCCTGGAAGCGGAAGAACTGCTTAAACTACGCGAAACCCTCACAAGGGTTTATGTACAAAGGACGGGCAAACCTTTATGGGTTGTATCTGAAGACATGGAAAGAGACGTTTTTATGTCAGCAACAGAAGCCCAAGCTTATGGAATTGTTGATCTTGTAGCAGTTGAATGAAAAAAATGGATTTTGTGAAAATCCGTGATGTGATATTTTATCTCCGAGTTTAACTATTAAATACAAAAATTCATAATCATCCGGTTAGGATCAATCTAAACCAGCCCATTATGTATATATTCAACATGCCAACCATTAAACAACTTATTAGAAATACAAGACAGCCCATTCGAAATGTCACGAAATCCCCCGCTCTTGGGGGATGCCCTCAGCGTCGAGGAACATGTACTAGGGTGTATGTGCGACTCGTTTAGATCATGAGCTGATACAAAAAAGCAAGAAACCGCTTCCAGTATGAATGATTAGTCCAGTGAATAGGATCGAATGGAAGAAGGAACTCCATTTACTATCTACTTACTATCTAAAAATAAGCCACTCGATCCCTCTATTGTGTATAAAATTTATGGTTTCCACTGGTGCAAATCCAATCACCTGAATTTAAGATGAGAAACAATTTTCCATTGGTAGCAAATCGTTATCCATTAAGCGGAGGAAATCTTATTGAAATTCAAAAAAAAAAACATAAAAATGACGTTCTCGCTCGGTCAAGAACGGACTACGAGGGTCAGCTACCCAGCGAAATTTCATAATTCAATACCGTTACTGTATAGGCGGGTCTTATTGTGAAAGACCTGTTACTGGATAATTCATGAGTAGAGCCAAAGAGTGTGATGTGAACTATACAAGTTACCAATAACATTGATGAAATATTAAATAAATGAAGTAAAGGCTCCGGTGTATAGAGAAGACCTTACCGTTTAAGAAGTAACCATAGAAACGAGGAAACCCACTATTTCTTTATCTATTTAATTTCTATTTCTTTTAAAATACCAAAAAAAATAAAAAAATCGTGGTTGGGGAGGTTATAGTAGCCAAAGCCATTGGGATTTGTATTTTATACATTGGAAAAATCCGTTTGGTTATTAATAGACCAAGGACGGGTAAAAGAATAACTGAAAGAAACGAAATAAATTAGTTATTTGTCAAAATTTTATTTATTCAATGACCAGAATTAAACGCGGATATATAGCCCGGAGGCGTAGAACAAAAATTCGTTTATTTGCATCAAGTTTTCGGGGGTCTCATTCAAGACTTACTCGAACTATTACTCAACAGAAAATAAGAGCTTTGGTTTCGGCTCATCGGGATAGGGATAAGCAAAAGAGAAATTTTCGTCGTTTGTGGATCACTCGGATAAACGCAGTAATTCGAGAAGGGAGAGTATTCTATAGTTATAGTAAATTAATACATGATCTATACAAGAAGCAGTTGCTTCTTAATCGTAAAATATTGGCCCAAATGGCTATATCAAATAGGAATTGTCTTTATATGATTTCCAACGAAATAAGAAAAAAAGTAGATTGGAAAGAATACACCGGAATAATTTAAATGGAGTTCCCCGGAGAATGAACTCCGGGAAGGTGGGGTCAAAATGACTATAAGAAAATATGCTAAAGTAGTAAAAATGAATGAACACGTTCAATAAAAAAAATCTTTTTTTCTGGTTCGTTTTTTTTTCTTACGACAGCATAATAAAATCTGGATTCTCCAATTTGTCAAACAAAACACCAATCCGCGTTTGAGTTCGGAAAGAAAAAGAATAAGCCTATTTATTTCTGGTTCTAAGACCAGTCGTTCTGGTGGTCGACTCGATTCTTTCAAATTGTTTCTCATTATTGAGAAAAGGTAACAAAGATAAAATACGAGCTTGTTTTATAGCAATAGTGATTAATCGTTGTTGTTTCAAGGTCAATCTATTCACTCGTCTAGATAATATTTTTCCTTGTTCACTAATAAATCGACTAATTAAACTCATGTTTCTATAATCAATTCGATCCCCCGATTGAATCGGGGG